ACTATAGTAAGTAAAGTATATTATTAAAGTAGTATATTATATTATATTATTAAAGTAGTATATTATAAAATAAGGTATATTATAATTATATGCGTAATAATAATATAATAAAATAATCAATCTAAATCTAAAAAAAAAAAAAAAACAAAAATGAAATCTCGAAAAAAATGAAATTCCGACTAAGTCTTTGACGAAGGGAATCCAGACTCATTACTATTTCGGCACACGACAAGCAAGTATGTGTACAATTCCTTGTCGTGTGTCGAAGACCGGGAAGGCAACGAACCCCCCCCTAGAATCGTTTGTTCCCCTCATTTATCGTCTCTTTTCGTTATATTCCCCGCTTAGTCTAGTCTAGTCTAGTATCTAGTCGAATTTTATTCTAGAATCGAATAGAAAACTTTTGATACACTCTATGAAATTGAGGTATCATATGATATTTGATAATAGTGACATCATCCCAATTTCGATCGAAAAAAAAAGTAAAAAAAAGTCAAATAGCCCTCTTTGCAATAGATATATTCTAACTAAGAATGTAGTACAAGTAATTCCAGACTTCTCGTAGATGTAGAAAAATAGTATAAACAAAACAAGAGCCTTCTTATAATTTTTTTATTTCTTGATCATCCAAAACTGTCAAAGAATTATCAACAAAAATTTTGTTCTTGTTACGAACTTGATGTTGATAAATCCACGAATCTAGAAATTCATTTCGGACAATTGAACCTTCTCGAACTGTTTCTTTTTAAGAACTAAAAAGATTTGTGCCAAAATAACAGATGCAAAGAAGAACAAAAGACCTTGTACGCGCAATGGGTCTTGAAGTACTATTTCTGCATCTCCTTGACCAAATCCACCCACATTAGGATTACTTGTTAATGGTTGATCAAGTTTGATAGATTCACCCTCTGAAACAAGAAGTTCTGGTCCTGGAGGGATAACATCAACCACTTCACGTCCATCCGAGGCACCCACTATGGTTATTTCGTATCCACCCTTTTCTTTTCGAAAAATTTTCTTTACTATACCGGCTGCTGTAGCATTATAAACTGTATTATTACTCTTGCTTCCGTCAGGATAAATCTGGCCCCTCCCCCTGTTACCACCTACATATATCGGATATTTTAAGAAGTGAACATCTTTCTTAGTAGTAGGGTCCGGGGAAAGAATCGGAAAGGTGATTTCACTATATTTTTGCCCAGGAACAGGACCTATCACAATAATATTTTTTTTATTGGGGCGATAGCTCTGAAAAGAAAGATTGCCTATCTTTTCTTTCATCTCGGGAGAAATACGATCGGGCGGGGCTAACTCAAATCCCTCAGGTAAAATAAGAACAGCCCCCACATTCAAACCCCCCTTTTTGCCGTTAGCAAGAACCTGTTTTAGTTGCGTATCATAAGGAATTCGAACAACGGCTTCAAATACAGTATCAGGAAGAACCGCTTGTGGAACCTCAATATCCACGGGCTTATTAGCTAAATGGCAATTGGCGCATACAATACGCCCAGTTGCTTCTCGTGGATTTTCATAACCTTGCTGTGCAAAAATGGGATACGCATTTGAAATGGATGACCGAGTTATTATATATATCATGACCGATATGGAAATGGATCGAGTAATCTGTTCTTTTATCCAAGAAAAAGTATTTCTAGTTTGCATGGTCCAATCAATCGTTGATCCCGACAATTTCTACAATAAATTGGGTAGGTTGCTAGTATAGTTCCCTATCCACGATTCTGCTATTTACCTTACTGAACTGAATTTACTGAAATAATATTACTGGAATGTGGGATAAACTCCCCGCCTTGGGTGGGTAGAAATAGAAGGAGTAAGTACGATTTTGAATGCTTTGATTATGTACGAAGTAAGAAACATTATAATTCTAAATTCTAATTGGATTAATATCCGTATATCGTTTTTCTTTTCAATCATTCATTGAATGATAAATCACTACAAGCGATGGGGATACACGATTTAAATAACGGAAAATGCCATATTTTAAAATTGTATCTAGAATGACTGGAAAAGTGGAAACAAGACCAGATATAATTTGATCGTTATGCGCAAATCCAAAATCTTTGTAGATAGAGCCAATCATTAGTTCCCAACCGTGGGGTGAATGAAATCCGATACATAAATCGGTTAATAAAAGAATAGAAAAAGCTTTTATTGTGTCGCTTAAGTTATATAGGAATTCCTGAACCCAAGAGTTAAGAAGAATAAGTTCTTTATTTCCCAGAATAGAATACCCACTTAGAATAAGGAAACAGATTATATTTGTCGAGAAGTGCAAAATCATATGGATACAATCCTCATTGTGCATCTTGATCAATTGAATCATTTCATTGTGGATTCCTATACGAAGCTTTTGTAGATATGTTTCCGGGTATTCCTTTATCATTTCGTCCAACAAAAGGAGCTCCTCTAATTCGATGAATTTTTCTAGAAGACCCCTTTCTTGAATATCATTCAAAAAAGTTTCAGATTGATTAATATTCCACCAATTAGTAACCCAAGATTCCAGACTTTTTTGAAATGATAGAGAGATCCACCAGGGTAAAAATACTATAGATACAAGATATAGAAAGGGAATAAATGCTCTCTTTTTTTCCATTTTTTTTCATCTATAAATTGTTAACGAACCCGTCGCGCTCGTCGACTCTATGCGACCTAGTATTTCTATGAAACATGAGTTCTATTATTCTATTACAAAGTATCGAATCCATGAGTCTATTTTCTGTTTTTTTTGTTCTAATTTGTTAATTAGTCCTTGAATCTTGAAAAAACACAAAATTTAGAATAAAGAATCCACTCTGAATTCGAATGAATAAACAAAAAAATAGTGTTTCCAGATATTGCAATTGGTCCATCCAATTCGAAGCAATTCCTTCCTTTTAATGAATACGTGGGACATCCACTTCAATTAATGAATATTATTTTGATTTCAAGACGAGAGAACTTACTTGACTACCAAAATATCAATAATATCAATCAAATCTTTGGAAAAATTTCACAAGTTACCCCTAGCACAAAATAACGAATTGAGGGTCTGAATGTGATGATCAAAAATGGGTAGCAAAACAAAACAAAATTCGAATAATAAAATTCTCGTTATAATTATAAGAAAGCCAATTGTTTGATCATTAAAGAGAACAAAAGAAAGAATAAAAATAAAACGAAAGATTGCTAAATAATATAAGAAAAATACAGGATTTTTTTGTATTGTATCTAACCTATCAATTCTAACTACTGGGCCTAAAGAAAGTTATTTATTTCGATTTGATATATGGAATGAGTCCATTATTATTTCTATTTTTTACTTTTTTTTTATTACTGTTACTGAATTGAATTGAGAATTGAGTTGAGTCGATTTCCATACGAATAAAAAACCCCTTTTTGCAGACAAATTTGTAAACAAAAAAAAATTCTCCTTTTGGTTTTTATGTATACCCGTATACGTCTGTTTTGACCCGAATGGGTGTTCTGATTTAATTTCCGTTATTTACCTTACTTAGGGTACGCCATATAAAAAAGGATTGTAGATTTTTTATTTTATTCCGAGCTGAGAAAGAAAGCATTCATTTCAAAATACTTCATTCAATTGGTACACGCAGGAAATAGGCCAATTCAGCAGCTTTTTGTTCAATTTCTCGTGGAGTAAAATTCTCATCAGTACGGGTCAAGGGAATGGCCCCCTGACCTCTGATTTCCAGATAAAGGACACGACGAGTATAAATACCCTCTTTAAGTTCTATTCTAATGGACTGAATATCTTTTATAAGAAATCGGAGGAAGATGCGACGATTTTTTCCAGGAAATCCCCAACGAAAAATACATACTATTCCTTCTTTTCTATCGAATCGATCATAACCACTACCTACATTCCAAGAAATTGTACACCACAAATAGGAGCTAATAAAGAGGCCTGCGACCCCATAGAAAGACATCACGATCCCTTGTGGAAAAAAAATAACTTGCTGGGGGGGGAATAAAGATATCAAATTCCTACCAAGATAGCTGGAAATTCCAACTAATAAGAATCCTAATGAACCTAAAAAAAGGATAAATGCCCAGCAGAAATTACTTATTTTTCTAGATCCCGTTATAAGCTCTATCCATATACGTTCTGATCGCCAATTCATAGTAGATCGGGTTGCATTTTATTTGAATTGAAAGAATATCCCAAATGAATTTGACTTTCCTTATTCTTTTTATTTCCGATGTAACTCTCATCAACTAGTACCATTCTGATGTGAATCTTTACTTTTAACTAGTTAGATCAAAAATAATAAATCTACCCCTAATGTCATGTTTCCGCATGCACATGCATAAGGGCTCCTTCGTTTATGTTCGGAAGAAATCACGTGGTAGACCATTCTGCTAAATAGATATCTGTTTTATGATTCAAGTCTAAGTCTTGAAAAATTAGATTTGGCCCACAGGATCTAAACAATCTTGTTTTTTTGAACATGAAGGAATAAAGAAGCCATTGCAATTGCCGGAAATACTAGGCCTACTAGGGGCACAAAAATAGAGGGAAAGTTGATAGTTGTCATAGAATGGGTACCTCGATTTACTATATTGTACCTGTTTGTTATATTTTTTTTTTGTTATTATGTTATTATATTAATAAATTAATTCGAATTCGAATTCTATATCTATAGAAGTAGAAGTAAGTAGAGTATATATAATAAGTGCAAGGAATGTAGAACTAAAAAAATAACCTTTCCACATATAATATATGATAATCGACTTTATTATTCTTCATTTTTTCTTCTTTCTTTTGCTTCTACTAATTCAATAAAAAAAATAGAGGGATTTTAAATAAGGAAAAAGGGGATTCCCGGAAAATCCCGAAAGAGGAAAAAAGTGATTTATGAATTATATACATATGTCAAAATGGAAAAAGGGAACATGAAATTTTTTTTATTTGACAAATTTCGCAGAAGGAAAAAAAAGGTAAGAAGTCCTTCTTTTTTTTCCTTCTTATTGATAGGGGTTTCCTGATTAGTAATCGGAAATATAATGAATATATATTCTATATTCATTATATTTTTTTATTTTTTATATTCTACAAATAGGGCGTCGCCAGCTAAAAACTTCCATCCTTCTAGTTTTTACTTTGATTCCGATAAACCAAATACTTTGATTGAATTGACACAAATAATTGACCCTAATGCTTGGCTTGGGTTTTATTCAAAGGAAAAAAACCGTGCAGCTCAAGTAACTCACTTAGAGCGCTCTTTAAAAGATTACGTGGTAAGACTGGATCGAATAAACCCTTTTCGAATAAATTTTCGGTTGTTTGTGCACCTTCGGGTACTTCCTCCTTCAAAACTTCCTCAATTACTCTTTTACCCGCAAACGCAATTTCGGCGTCTGGTTCGGCAATAATAATATCCCCCAACATACCAAAACTGGCTGTCACACCACCACTAGTGGGCGATGCAAGAATTGATATATATAATAATTTTTTTTCGACCGGTTTATAGTGATAGTCGTACAAGGCAGAAGATATTTTAGCCATTTGCATTAAGCTCACGATGCCTTCTTGCATCCGTGCCCCTCCAGAAGCACATACTATAATAAGGGGTAGTGAATTTTTGGTAGCATATTCAATCAACCGGGTGATTTTTTCACCTACTACGGCTCCCATAGAACCCCCTATAAACCCAAAATCCATAACACCAATTGCTAAAGGAATACCGTTTAGTTCACCTATACCTGTTTGAATAGCTTCAGGTAACCCGGTCTCGTCTTGGTAAGAATCATAATAATCTATATAATTTATATCCTCTTCTTCATCATCTTCGGGCTCAAAATAATCAGATTCTGCGAACTCTTCTTCATCATCTTCGGGCTCAAAATAATCAGATTCTGCGAACTCTTCTTCCTTGGACTCTTCTTCCTTGGACTCTTCTTCCTTGGACTCTTCTTCCTTGGACTCTTCTTCCTTTTTCGAACCATCTCTCCGCTCGAATTCAGATTCGGATTCTAAATCATTAGATTCTGCGGACTCTTCTTCCTTGGACTCTTCTTCCTTGGACTCTTCTTCCTTGGACTCTTCTTCCTTGGACTCTTCTTCCTTTTTCGAACCATAGCTCCGATCGAATCCAAATCCGGATTCAAAATCACTAACTTTTCTATTAAGAGCCTCTATAAACTCGTCCCAATCGAATTCAAATTCGGATTCAAAATCACTAGATTCCTTGGACTCTTCTTCCTTGGACTCTTCTTCCTTGGACTCTTCTTCCTTGGACTCTTCTTCCTTGGACTCTTCTTCCTTGGACTCTTCTTCCTTGGACTCTTCTTCCTTGGACTCTTCTTCCTTGGACTCTTCTTCCTTTTTCGAACCATCTCTCCGCTCGAATTCAGATTCGGATTCTAAATCATTAGATTCTGCGGACTCTTCTTCCTTGGACTCTTCTTCCTTTTTCGAACCTTCCTTATCTTTTTCCGAAATTTCTTCTAACCCGGTCTCTTTGGGGGATAAATCCATATGGTCCCGATAATATCTCCCTTCCAATCCAGAAGAATCACTAGAAGCTGCGGACTCTTCTTCCCTTTTCGAGCCTTCCTTTTCTTTTTCGGAAATATCTTTCTTGACAGGATACGTAACATCCTCCGAATCCGTAAAAATATAAGCAAGAGGGTCTTCCTCCTCTTTATATACGTTAATACCATCCATTGGGCGTGCTGAATCTCCAGAAGAATCTTTATCAGGATCATGACCAGTTGGATTTTGACAGTATCCATCCCACTCTTCATTTTCATTACCACCCCTTCGACCCAATAAATCTCCAGAAGAATCCTTATCCGGATCCAGAGCAGTTCGGGGTCGACAATCCTCATCCCAATCAATATGATCTTTTGAATCCTTCGGAAAATCAATCTGATCTCTGGAAGAATCTGCAGAAGAATCTCTATCAGGATCAAGGTCAGTTGGATTTTGAAAATCCTCATCCGGATCCATATGATCTCTAGAATCCGGATCAATATGATCTCTAGAATCCTTCGCAAAATAAATATGATGAATAAGATCTTTTGAGTCTCTTCGGCCCAATAAATCTCCAGAAGAATCTTTATCAGGATCCAGATCAGTTGGATTTTGAAAATCCTCATCCGGATCAATATGATCTCTAGAATCCATCGCAAAATCAATATGATCTTTTGAATCCTTCGGAAAATCAATCTGATCTCTGGAAAAACCTGCAGAAGAATCTCTATCAGGGTCAAGATCAGTTGGATTTTGAAAATCCTCATCCGGATCAATATGCTCTCTAGAATCTCTCGCAAAATCAATATGATCTTTTGAATCCTTTGAAAAATCAATCTGATCTCTGGAAAAATATTTTTTATGATTTTCAGCAATACCTTTTTTATGATTTTCAGCAATACCCTCAAAGGATTTGTGCATACCAAGTTTATAACGGCAAAAAGTTTTCGAAAGCTTGGAAAGAATCCTAAACCTCTCCCTTTCGCCAATTTCGTCAAGAATAAAGAAAAGATCAAGCTCATTTTTGTAAGATTCCTCCCAAAATTTGTAAATCCCAGAAACACTTTTTGGAATTTTCCTAAAAAAAGCAAGGTCAAGATAATCATAACTAATTTGTTTTTCACAAGAATCAGATAAAAGCGAAAATCCAATCCCCAGGCTGCCAGCTTCTTGACAAAATTTGAGGCAATCCATCTCGTGTTTGGGAAAAGATTCAAAAAATTCGGACAGATCAATCCCAAATTTGGAACAAAATTGTTCCAATCTGGGAAGATCCACCCGATTTTCGAAAAAAAGCTTATAAAATAAGGGAGAAATACTACAAAAATTTTCGCAGGACTTAGTAAAATAGTAAATCTCAATCGCATTATTGCCCAAAAGTTTCTCATTAAATTCTGTCTCAAAAGCTTCGGAACACAATTCATCGTCTTTGAAATATGGTTCATAATCTTTGGAAAAAAATTTCCGAAAAGCATCTTCATCTGATTTATAATATTTAGAGAGTATCCAACAAATTTCGAAATGGAAAAGCCCACCTTTTTTGGCGCATTCCTCGAAAAAACCAGAATCCCTTGTATCATATTTCGCACACCCGAAAAAAATTTGGAAAGGGCTAATCTCCCCTTCGTGGAGTTCCTCGAAACAATCAGGTCTATCAATCCCGCATTTGAAACAATACTTATCATTTTCGCGATCCTCCTCCTTATCGGTATTATTTAGTATTTCAATGAATACACAATTCTTACTATAATAACCCATAAATTCTTTTAAGAATTCTTTGTAGTTAATTTTTTCATAAAAAACTTCTTTATCAAATTCAATTGGATCCCTCGAAACCATGTCTTCATCCATGGGAATCCAAGTGCCTTCATCAATCAGAAGCTCTAGCCTATCCCAACTATTCATTCTTAAATGAATTCCACATTTCTCGCAGATTCTCGCTGCATTAAAGCTTTTTTTGTAGTGCAAATTATAACAATTTTCGCAGGGAACCCACAAATGCGCAAATTTTCGCATGCCGTCCGTTTCCGTTATATTCTCTGTTCCATCAGTTTTCTGATTTACGTCCCGTTCCAGATCCCGCTTCTCCATATTATTTACCTCCTCTCCCGGGTTTTTAGTTAATATAATATTATCAATTCCCCTATTTTCGGGGATCCATCCAAGACTTTCTGTATCACTTATCCTGGTATCCTCCGCGCTAAAATTCTTTTCATCAAGAGAACCCGAATTTTCTGTTGCTTCAGTAAGCAATTTATACTTGTGTCCTAAGTTCCTTTTTAATTCCAAGAAGGGTAACCGCCCTTTTTTTACAAAAGGTTGGTTTATCAAATTGAAAATAAAAGTCATAGTTATTAGAACCCCCTAATATCTGTACTTTTATAAAAAATAGAAAGAAGATAAGAGATATTGTTTATATTTCTAAAGATTCGAAAATGAAATATTAAAGCAATTTATTGAAAAGTAAATTGCGGGATATCCGTGTTATCTATGATATTTGTAAGAGTTGAATGCATAATTTAAAAATTTCCGATCAGATCATATGAGATGAGACCCACACGAACCGTTGTTGTATTTATTATCACGCATCCCATTTTATGACATTATAATTCATAGTAATCAATCAATGTAAAGATAAATAAAACTTTTATAAAATTATTTTACTAAAAATCCTACTCTTAGTCGGTAATTTTTTCCATCTATTTGTTTGTATATTTATATAAAAAAAAATTACCTTTGTCAAGTAGTCGGTAATTTTTTCCATCTATTTGTTTGTATATTTATATAAAAAAAAATTACCTTTGTCAAGTAGTCGGTAATTTTTTCCATCTATTTGTTTGTATATTTATATAAAAAAAAATTACCTTTGTCAAGTAGTCGGTAATTTTTTCCATGGTTAATTTTACCCTTAGGGCTATACGGACTCGAACCGATGACCTTTTCGGTAAAACGGATCAATCAAACGGATTATTATAAAAATGATTTAGTTTCAAGGACCCAACATGCATTTTTTTTTTGCATTGGGCTCTTTCATTAACTAATGTAAATATCAGCCAGTCCGCCATCTTTTTTCTATCAAGAAAAAATATGGTTCCATGTACTCTACTTCATTATTTACTTGACCTTTGGTTCATAAGCACTACCAAAGTGTTTCAAAGAAGAGTTTTATCTTGACGTAGGTGCGCCTTTGGCATCGATTATTTAAAATCTTAAATAGAGCCTCCGTCGTTCGGCTTAAAAAATCCAATATGAAAATTTGTACGCCTTAAAGTTCATAGGACGAAAAGAGATTTTTTGAGGCCCTTATGCTCATTATGCCTAGCATTGAATACCCTCGGAATCCACCATATCAAATCAAGATATGAAATTAATACAATACAATAATGGGGTCTATTTAGCGACTAAACGAGCACCTGAATCGAACCGAACTAGAACTAATTGTCAGGCTATTATTCTCTTGTTTTTTTTCTCAAAGTCATAGAGTAAGACATGGATTTAGCA